AACACCATAGTATGAACTAATAACTAACCATAGAACTAATAACCAACTCATTACTTCGCATTATCTCGATCTAAGGAACCAGTCAAGATATGATATATTGGTCATATCTTTGTAACAACTGAAATTTTGTGTTTCTGAAAAAAAAATCTGATTTTTAAGCTGTAAAGCAAAAGAGAGAAGAAAGATGTGGATATAAATGGAAGGATGAGAGAAAGAGAGAGAAAAAATATCAATGATATAGAATTCCAATATGTAATATGTAAGGTCTATAAGTCATCTTATAAAAGGCAGTGTAATAAAGCATTAATACTGATTCTTATATAACATAATTAAATTTTAACATAATTAAAATTAAATGTTCTTATTTAATATATATTTTTAATATAATTTAATAGATTTCTTATTTATATTCCTTATTTAATATATAACATAATTTAATTCTAAATTTTTAAATTTAAAATTATAGAACAAAACAAAAAAATCAAGAGCTTCGAGCCAATAAAGACTAAGAAGATTGACTCAAGAACAAATTTCATTACGAGCTCCGTTGTAAAAATTGGACCTAAGCATTAAGTAAGAAGCGATGGGAACGATGGAAGCTGTGAATGCAAAAGATTTTAGTGAAAAAGGAATCTTAATGATTCACTGGTCGGGATGGCGAAATGAAACGGAGGTCAATTCATCTATTGTAAGAAGTCAGGAGACAAGCCGAAAATTGAAAAAGAAGAGTAAATATTCGCCCGCGAAAACTTTCTTTTTTTTGAATTGATAAATTTGGACGATAAAAAGAAAAAAAGAATATGTTCTATTTATATTTCAAAATAACAATTAAAAATAACAATATGATTTCGAAAATAGAAACTAAAATCTTTAATTGTCTATTTAAACAAGATCTATAGATTACTAATAGATTAGATTATATGAAGTCTCAAAAAATGACACGATTCTATTTAAATACATGTATATCTTACTATATATCTTAATCTTACTATATATCTTAATTAGTTAATTATTTAATATTTTATTTAATAATTAATTAAATTAATTATAAGATTCGAAATCTTTTTTGTTTTTTAATTCTTTTATTCGCGAGGAGCCGGATGAGAAGAAACTCTCACGTCCGGTTCTGCAGTAGAGATGGAATTCATAATCAACCATCAACTATAACCCTAAAAGAACCAGATTCCGTAAACAACATAGAGGAAGAATGAAGGGAATATCGTATCGAGGGAATCGTATTTGTTTCGGTAAATATGCTCTTCAGGCACTCGAACCCGCTTGGATCACATCTAGACAAATAGAAGCCGGTCGACGGGCAATGACACGAAATGCACGTCGTGGGGGAAAACTATGGGTACGTATATTTCCAGACAAACCAGTTACACTAAGGCCCGCAGAAACACGTATGGGTTCGGGGAAAGGATCCCCGGAATATTGGGTAGCTGTTGTTAAACCAGGTCGAATACTTTATGAAATGGGCGGAGTAAGAGAAAATAGAGCTAGAAGGGCTATTTCAATAGCAGCATCCAAAATGCCTATACGGACTCAATTGATTATTTCGGGATAAAGGCGAAAAGGGTAGAACTAACAGAAATGAGTCTTGGGTGTGAAAAAAAATTGCTTATTTCTTTATTTTTTTCTTTTTAGACAAAAAATATTTCTTTTTTTTTTATCCTTTACTTTACATTAAAAGAACAAATTACAAAATGATATGATTCAATCTCAGACCCATTTAAATGTAGCAGATAACAGCGGGGCTCGAGAACTGATGTGTATTCGAATCATAGGAGCTAGCAATCGTCGATATGCTCATATTGGTGACGTTATTGTTGCTGTGATCAAAGAAGCAGTACCAAATGTGCCCCTAGAAAAATCAGAAGTGGTCAGAGCTGTAATTGTGCGTACCTGTAAAGAATTCAAACGTGATAACGGTATGATAATCCGATATGATGACAATGCTGCAGTTGTTATTGATCAAAAAGGAAATCCAAAAGGAACTCGAGTTTTTGGCGCGATCGCCCGGGAATTAAGACAATTTAATTTTACTAAAATAGTTTCATTAGCTCCCGAAGTATTATAAAAGGGGATCGCGCTATTTTATAGTGGGATAGTTGAAAGAAATGGATTGAGAAATAGATTGTATCTCACGCATATACCTTTATTCATAAAATTCATAAAAAATTCATAAAATATTCATAAAAAAAAAAAAAAAATAAGCATGTTGATTATATCAAATTTTGAGTCACCAACTATTTTAGTTCATCATGGGCAGGGACACTATTGCTGAGGTAATAACCTCTATACGAAATGCTGATATGGATAAAAAAAGAGTAGTTCGAATAAGAGCTACTAATATTACCGAAAATATTGTAAAAATACTTTTAAGAGAGGGTTTTCTCGAAAACGTGAGAAAACATCGAGAAAGCTACAAAGATTTTTTTGTTTTAACGCTACGACATAGAAGGAATAGGAAAAGGCCCTATAGAAATCTTTTAAATTT